TTATCAAACTGACTGCAATCTTTTTCTGTCCGTGAGGATCCCGCCAGAGCCAGAGCGCCTTCTACTTCTAATACTTCTAATAGTAATAATAGTAATAGGCCATGAACTAGATCAGAATCATTCTCAACGAATCCATAAGAAGTGATCCAATTCTTTTCATTGGGTCTGGATGAAGACCAAAGATCTTGAGCGACCGATCCGGCAGAACAACTCAAAAGATAAAGAAGTATCGTGAATTTCTTCATGCTCGTTCCAAGTTCGAAGTACCATTTGTACAAATAAGAATCCTCTCCCTTACATGATTTCTTCTTCATATAGATAGATATAGGATCTATGGGGCAATTACTTAGAAGTACATTTTGTGCAACAGCCCTTCCTATCTGATAGAAAAGGATCCCATGATCCTGAACCGATCTTATCTGGGATCGAAAATCCCAAGTTTTTCTATGAAGAGCTGATCTAATTGTATTAGTTTCTATAATGGATTTCTTCTGTGTAATACTAATTGATAGGGCCTCGTTGATAAGTGCTACAAGATCTCGCGCATTGGAACCCATGGTTATGGACCCGAATCCGTTAGTATGGAACATCCTCTTTTCCAAGTGAAATCCCCTAGTATATGAAAGAATGAAAAAGTGCTTTCGTTGTTGTGGAAGAAGAAGCCTTCGTATCTTAATGCATGTATTGAATTTCTTCGGAGCTATTAGAGCGGGATCCACTTTTTGGGGAATATGAGTCGAAGCAATAACAAGAATCTTTCCAGTGGAACATCTTTCACAATCCCTGGAGAGATAGTTCTCTAATAGACCGAGGGATAAGTAATTCGACTCATTCACATGCAGATCATGAATGTTTGGAATCCATATTATGCAAGGAGACATTGCTTTTGCTAATTCGAATTGAAGGGTGATATCAAATAGGTCTCTTTTTGGCGTCATATACGTCATATACATAGTTAGCAGCTCCGTATCAATATCAAGGTAATCCTCACTATCATCAATATCGTCACTATCATCAATAGGATAACCTTTAGGCTTGTCATCCAGGAACTTGTTCGGAAATACCGTAATGAAAGGAACATAGGAGTTTGTCGCTAGGTATTTGACCAAACAGGATCGTCCAGTTCCTATAGAACCTATCACTAAAATACCTCTAGAAGGGGATAGGGCTAAGCGGAGCGAAAAGGGTTTTCCATGAGGAGATGGGGAATCAAAACTATTAGCCCCGCACGAGGTTTGTGAATAAGCGATTGTCTGATAATGAGCAAGGAATATCCGTCTTTCTGCTAAACAGGATCTATTGAACTCATAATTCAATAGATCCTTTTTATGAATGTCAACTAAGTATCGTAAGGAAATTGATCCCGGTTGTTCAATCATTTGATAACCAGAGTCATTCTTTGATAAATGATCACTATGAGTCAGATTCAATAGAATTTGATCAATCCTTTTTTCTGTCGTTAAGGTGGAGAACTGAACCAAGAATTCTCTTTCTTCATCATCAATCGAATCACTGTTCGCGACCCAGAATTCTATTTTCTCATCAATCCAATCACCGTTCACGTTTTTTCTTTTTCTTATCAATGAATAGATCTCTTTACTTGTACGACTTAGATGTCTCGTATTTCTCGAAAAAAGGATTCGATTGATGGGATTTGGTATGATACTTACAAGATCGATGAGATTGATCTTCCAATATTGATTCTTAGAACGTATTGATTTGACCCCATAAGCGGGACCACCACCCAATAGCATGTTGCCACCAGAAGCAGAACCCCGTATTTCTTCCAGAGAATCTCCTAATTGTTCCAGAACAACTAGAAAGAGATTCTTTAACCAGAAAGAATTCAGTTCAGATGTAGGATACCTATCCAGAAGTTTTCGAAATTCCATCATGTATGATGGAATCATCAAAGATTTTATCTTTTCTAACTCTGTCTGTAACTCACTAGAGGCTCGGGAAACAAAGAGAAGATGTATACGAACGAGATATCCAGCAACAAGAAGAAGGAAAAAGATTGAATAGAGGAACTCCCGAGCATTTGTTGATCTCAGATGTGCCCATATCAATGGAATGGGTGACTCATTATTTCGATGAATCCTTTCTTCGGACAGAAGAAGATTCTGTAAACATTGACTCGAAATCTCACTTATCAGAGTCCATTGTGGAAGAATCTTCTGAGGAATTGGCCGTGATATATCTGATCCATGCATCATATCATGAAAAATGGATACAAATTTTTGACTGCTACTTAGTATCGGCAATGGGTCTGAAAGAGTATCTAAAAGGGTGAAATTGAGATATTTGCACCCTGTCGAAGTAAGGAACCATGGCATATATTTTTGGAATAGATTCCATTTTGAGAGATTTGAAAAAGCACTATCTCGTTGAAAGGTTCTATACATCTGCCCTTTCTCAACGCATTTCTTTAGACAAAGACTCCGTTTTTTCCTCTTTCCGGATGGTAAATACTTCTCAGAACATGGCGTATGAATCAAAC